ATAAATAAAAAATGCCTGTACCATAACCGACACAGGTGGGTAGGTAGAGTATACTAAGGGGCGCGAGATAACTCTCTCTAAGGAACTCGGCAAAATGACTCCGTAACTTCGGGAGAAGGAGTGCCTTATTTATAAGGTTGCAATAACAAGATCCAAGCAACTGTTTATCAAAAACACAGGTCTCCGCTAAGTCGTAAGACGATGTATGGGGGCTGACGCCTGCCCAGTGCCAGAAGGTTAAAGAAGTTGGTTAGCATTAGCGAAGCTGATAACTGAAGCCCTGGTGAACGGCGGCCGTAACTATAACGGTCCTAAGGTAGCGAAATTCCTTGTCGGGTAAGTTCCGACCCGCACGAAAGGCGTAATGATTTGGATACTGTCTCAGAGAGGGGCTCGGTGAAATAGACTTGTCTGTGAAGATGCGGACTACCTGCACCTGGACAGAAAGACCCTATGAAGCTTTACTGTAACTTGAAATTGAAATTGGACTTTAGTCGCGCAGCATAGGTGGGAGGCTTTGATGATGTTCTTGCGGGAACATTGGAGCTATCAGTGAGATACCACTCTTCTAATGTTAGATTTCTAACTTTGAACCATTATCTGGTCAAAGGACAGTTTCAGGCGGGCAGTTTGACTGGGGCGGTCGCCTCCCAAATGGTAACGGAGGCGTACAAAGGTTTCCTCTGAACGGATAGAAATCGTATCTAGAGTGTAAAGGCATAAGGAAGCTTGACTGTGAGACCTACAAGTCGAGCAGGGACGAAAGTCGGTCTTAGTGATCTGACGGTACTGAGTGGAAAGGCCGTCACTCAACGGATAAAAGTTACTCTAGGGATAACAGGCTGATCTCCCCCAAGAGTTCACATCGACGGGGAGGTTTGGCACCTCGATGTCGGCTCATCGCATCCTGGGGCGGTAGTACGTCCCAAGGGTTGGGCTGTTCGCCCATGAAAGCGGTACGCGAGCTGGGTTCAGAACGTCGTGAGACAGTTCGGTCCATATCCGGTGTAGGCGTTAGAATATTGAGAGGAGCCTTCTTTAGTACGAGAGGACCGAGAAGGACATACCTCTGGTGTACCAGTTATCGTGCCAACGGTAAACGCTGGGTAGCTATGTATGGAGTGGATAACCGCTGAAAGCATCTAAGTGGGAAGCCCACCTCAAGATGAGTATTCTCATCACGTAAGTGAGTAAGGTCACGGTAAGACTAACCGTTTGATAGGCATTAAGTGTAAGTACAGTAATGTATGTGCTGAGATGTCCTAACAGACCGAGGACTTGAATTCTTTTTAAAAATTATTATTAGTACGTTACGACTCTAAGTCATACTTTTCTTTAAGGTTTATTTATATTATGCCTTAAAGAAATTTTGCTTTGCTTTTTCTAGCCTAGTAGAACCACACTGATCCATCTCGAACTCAGTTGTGAAATTCTAGAGCACCGACGATACTTGGACCGGGAGGTCCTGGAAAAATAGGTCAATAGCAAAGCTTCTGAAAAAATAAAAAGTGCTCAGTTCAACGAATGCTGCTACTGAGTCAATTTCAACAGTAACATCGGAAATTCCGACTCTTAATAATATTACACTATGTACTAAAGTACAATCCTTAATTTATTAATTTTAGAAATAGAAAATTTCAGATCTGTTGGAGAACCAATACTCAATGCTACCAACATTTAATACGAGAAAAAATAATTATTTAATTAGCGTACAAATAACTTCCAATAAATCTCTTTTTTAGTTCATCTGTTATACCACCAAAAAAATAAAATTTTAATTAATAAATTTTATATTATATAGGAATAAATGGGTATGAAAAGTTGGTTTAATATACTATAATTAATATTGTAATATATTACTTTTTATATTTTTTAATATTCACAGAGGATAAATAGTTATGGATACTCGATTACTTGTAATTGCAGCTCCGTTATTAGTTGCAGCATCATGGGCGTTATTTAACATTGGTCGTTTAGCCATTCAACAAGTTCAACGATTATCAAATTAAGCGGAAAATTGACTAGAAAGAATGGAAATACTTTTTTCGAATTTCTAGTCAGTTTCAATTTTTTTTAATTTTCTTTAATAATTCATTTGATAATAAAACTCATAAATAATACTTATGGAGGATAATATATTTGAAGAATTTATTGACAGTTCTTTTTTTCATCAAGTAAATTTCATCAATTGTTTTTTCGAAGGATGTGAGCTATTAGGTGTTATTTTTAATTTTTGTGTTTTTGAAGGTTGCACTTTTAATCATACAATAATTCGAAAATCTGAATTTACGGATTGCATATTTAAAAATTGCCAGTTTATAGAATCTCAGCTTACTCCAAAAACAAATTTCTTTTGAACCTTGTTTCTGAATTCATAATTTTCAAGTGTTGATTTTAGCTTCACGTTCTTATGTGAATGTGAATTTATAGAAATTAATTTAATTAAAACTAAATTCAAAGGAACATCTGTTGTTGATCCAAAAACTGAAAAAATTACTTTTAATGATTTAGAGTTTGATAAAACTAAGCTAATGAGAATTCAAATTACAGATTCGTTGTCTTTTCCAAAAGGAATTTGAATTTATGGATTATATAGTTCTGGAGAAGGAAATTTATTTTTCTTTTTTCAAAACTAAATTATTTTATCTTTCATCTTCATCAGAAAATAAGCCCATTTCAAGACCATTTTTAGAAAAAGGCCTTCAAGGCTCTAAAAATGATCTCTACGAGCATATTTGAATCTCACAACCCTTCCATGGAAATATCTTATTTATTCTCACACCCAGAACTGTGTTTTTGGGGTAAACCCTATTTAATCTACAAATTTATGTCGAAAAATATAAGGAGTTTGGGTCTTGTCAGCCAGTTCGTTTTGAGGTATCATTTTTATACAAATTAAGTATTATATAGGAGGGGTAACATTAATGACCAAACGTTTTGAACAAATTTCGAAACAAAATCGATACGGATATGGTAGGGTTAGTGTCAAAGAACAAGCGGAAAACTGTTCGTTGGATGCACAAAAAGTTGAATTAATCAAACTCGGTGTTCCAGAAAAAAATATTTATCTTGAGGTTGGATCAGCTACCGATGTACTGCAAAACCGACCCATCTTTTTTAAACTTATTGATCAAATTTTGAAAGAAGGTGATTTATTAGCAGTGACCAAATTTGATCGATGTTCTCGGAATACCTTGAGTTTTTTACAACTTAAGAACCAACTTTCTGAGAAAGGTGTTGCTTTTTTGGTCCTCGATTTACCTCAACAATATTTAGAAAACTCTCCTTCCAGCCAACTTATTTCAACGGCTTTAGCTACCATTTCTGAATTCGAAACTGCCCGTAGGTTAGAACGACAGCGGCAAGGAATCGAAGCAGCTAAACAACAAAATAAGTACAAAGGTCGGAAAAGTGTTGTCACACGAGATCTTATTAAAAGGGTTGAAAAGTACAAAAATTTAGGAGTTTCTGTTACTGAGATTGCTCGAATAACTGGAAAGAGTCGAAGTACCATTTATAAAGTTTTAAAAGAGGAATTGGGATATATTTCAAACCATTTAATTAAAGAGGCTTAAATCAATGAAAAAACTTTCAAAAGTTGATAAACACATGGTTTTAACGATCGTAATTTTCAATCTTTTATTATTAGGCCCTAAATTTCCGTTCTATTTATTACATAAAGGAACTTCGGATTTTTTATTTAACCTCTATCATATTGATTTAAATACGATGAACAATTCCACTAAGAAAATAACCTTATCTCGTAAATGTTTTGATATTTTGAAAAAAATTATAATCGAGATGTTTACTGATCGATACGATTCACCGTCGGTTTATCAAGAAATTAGGCTACTTGATACTCTAACCGGTATCAGATAGTTGTTAACAGTTAACATAAGGAGAAAAATATGACATTTGAAACAGTTTTCACATTTACTAAAAAAGCTTTGCGAGCCGCAAAAAAAGGCTTGGATTATATCATTTTGGTTCCAAAAATTTCAGGATCAAAAATTCTCGAGTTTATACGTAATAAAACTACGGCCATAGAAATGATAGAGGCTAACCCTAATTATTTTGATTATTGTTCGTCTCTTGCAGGCTCGATGGTAGATGATGTCAATCTATCAACTATTGAAAAAAATAAGCTGACTAGTTTTTTTAAAAAAATTTTGCCTCTTGAACCTGTATTTCTACTTTCATCAAAAATAACCCCAGAACTTGCGCAAATGACTGGTATTATTGAAATAATGTGCAAATATTATAGGGACGAAATCCCAGATGGTTCAGATAAAGCGGATATTCTGATTATAACAATTAAAATTGTAAATCGAATATGTTGGAAAAATCCTAAAACAGCAATACTCTTACGTTGTGTTGTTTTAACCTCGCAAATAATAGCGATGTTTAACAATATTAATCCAGCTTCCTTCATTGTTTACTTCAGTTCAATCCGCCAAATATTGGAAGAAGACTCTAATGAGTCGTTTGTTACCCTGTTTTTTTCAGATGAACTTTAGTTCAAATTAATGTTTTAATATATCATAATATTAAAACATTAATAATAATAAAAAACAGGTTTTATTTCAAAAAAATCAACTATAATTCATATTAGTATTAATAAATTTTCATAATAATTATGTCTCATACAGTTAAGATATACGATACATGTATTGGTTGTACACAGTGTGTTCGAGCTTGTCCAACTGATGTATTAGAAATGGTTCCTTGGGATGGGTGTAAAGCAGGTGCTATTGCCTCTTCACCACGAGTAGAGGACTGTGTTGGTTGTAAACGATGTGAAACAGCTTGCCCAACAGATTTCCTAAGTGTACGTGTTTATTTAGGTGCTGAAACGACAAGAAGTTTAGGGTTAGCCTATTAATAGATTAGATAAAAAAGAAATTAGAAGGATTTTTCAATTCTTCAGTTCTTTTTTATCTAATTTTAGACTTATAATTATGATAACCAACCGTAACTATGTAATCCTTTTCCTAAAAAATTCACTCCTAAATAGCAAATCCATATAACAAAGAAGCCAAGACCACCTAAAATCGCAGTTTTTTTGCCTTCCCAGCCTTTCGTAATGCGAGAATGTAAATAAGTTGCAAAAACAAGCCAAGTAATTAATGCCCAAGTCTCTTTGGGATCCCAACTCCAATAAGAACCCCAAGCTTCATTTGCCCAAACACCACCGGCAATAATTCCGATTGTTAAAAATGGAAATCCAAGGCCAATAATTCGATAACTCCAATTATCTATACTTTGTAAAAGTTTTAATTTCCCTAACTCAGAAATTTCATCAGAGGGTGCGAAAAGTTTTGCCTCATAATAATCTAACATAATATTGTAAAGTGGCAGAGAAGATTCATCAAGTGCTTTTAGATCAACATCTTGATATTTAGAAATAACTAAAAATAAAAGACATAGTAATGAACCCATAATTAATGTGCCATAACTTAACATCATCATACTAACGTGCATCATTAGCCAATTAGATTGTAAAGCTGGTACTAAAGGACTAGATTTCTGCATTTCTGCTGAAAGAGTTAAATTGGCGAATCCATTGATTAACAAAGCAACGGGAATTAAAATTGCACCCATTAATTTACTTTTTGTTTTAAATTCCACATATAAGTAAATAGTTAATAAAGTCCAAGTTAAGAAGAGTAAGGATTCATATAAATTACTTAGTGGAAAATAACCTGCAACAATCCATCTTGAGCAAAGAATAAAAAATAGTAAAATATTTGCCGCAACCGCACTAAATTTACCGATTTGGTATAAATTATTTGTTGATTTAGAAAATGATAAACTAATCCAATAAATAGTCATTGCGAAGAGTAAAATTCCGAAAACTAAATTTGATGAAAAATTTTGAATAATATCCCAGTCCATTGAAATTCTTTAATAAATTTTTTTATATAAATTGTTTTACACTTTATCATTTTACTAAAAATAGCGTTGATTTAACCAACTTTCTTAGCATGAAAGTAACTAAAATTTTTAATTAGTTTTTTAAAATATACCCAAAAATCAAAGTTTCTTCCTAAGAAAACTCTTAAAATTCACCGAAAACCTAAAAAATACGATTTAAAACATACTTAATTTTTCCTAATTTAGGTTTTCTATTAAATGCTAATTTTAAATTGACAGTCAGAATCTTTTCCAAGTAATATGATTTTAATTTCGAGAAAATAATATAGTATGTCAGCAACAAAAAAATATGAAATGATGATCCTTTTAACTGAGGAATTTAATGATAGTGAATTAAAAACTTGGGCGTTTAATTATGCTAAAGCGTTAAGAAAATTAAGTGCTTCGGAAATTTCTGTAATTTCTCGTGGAAAACGTGATTTAGCTTACGGTATTAATGATCAAAAGAAAGGTAATTTTATTCAAATAAATTTCTCGAGTATACCTAAATATATTGAGAACTATTCAAAAAATTTAAAATTTGATTCGAATGTTTTAAGATTTTTAGTTTTAAATAAACAACTTACAACAAGAAATATTTAACGAAAGTTTAAAAAATCCCTTGAACGTATAGAAAAGATATGATAACATATGAGTAGTAGTTAATACATCCTCAGTAGCTCAGTGGTAGAGCAATCGGCTGTTAACCGATTGGTCGTAGGTTCAAATCCTACCTGGGGAGTGCTCATTAAAATTTAGAAAGTGATGAATAACGCTGATAAATTAAAAATAGGAAATAAACTCTTTGATTCTCGTTTAATGTTAGGAAGTGGTAAATATCGAACAATAGATGATGCAGTAAATAGTATCAACAGCAGTGATTGCGAAATTGTAACTGTAGCAATCCGCCGGTTACCAACAAATCTTACAAATGATAATACGAGCTTTTTGAAATTTTTAGATTGGGAAAGATTATGGTTGTTACCTAATACTGCAGGATCACAAACTGCGGAAGAAGCGATTCGTATGGCATATTTAGGTCATGAATTAGCTTGTCAAATTGGACAAGAAGATAATTTTTTTGTCAAACTTGAGGTAATTTCTGATCCAAAGTACTTACTACCAGATCCCGTAGGAACATTAAAAGCTGCTGAATTTCTTGTCAAAAAAGGGTTTACAGTTTTACCATATATTAACGCTGATCCGATGTTAGCTCTACATTTAGAAGATTTAGGCTGTGCTACGGTAATGCCATTAGGTTCACCAATTGGATCAGGGCAAGGTTTAAATAATTTAGCAAATATTCAAATTATTATTGAGAATTCAAATGTACCTGTGATCGTAGATGCTGGAATTGGTACACCAAGTGAAGCAACAATGGCAATGGAATTAGGTGCAGATGGAGTCTTATTAAACACTGCAGTTGCTCAAGCAAAAAGCCCAGAAAAGATGGCTTTAGCAATGAATTTAGCCGTTCAGGCAGGGCGTTTAGGTTATTTATCAGGCCGAATGGAGAAAAAATATTATGCCAATCCAAGTTCTCCATTGAATCAAATTAGTCAGCTAATCTCCGAGTGACTCTTTTTTTTAGAACTTTATTTTTTTGTAATTTCGGTTACTAATAGGCGAAATTAGAAAAGTCTATATCACATTTGTTAATAATAGTAATTTTGAACTTTAGGTTTCTAAAAAATTGTCGAAAAGTATGATACTTTTTTTCCTGTATATGCTTAATTTATAAGAATATACAAACAAAATCTATCTAACGAAGAATATATTATAGAACATAATTTAATAATTTTAGAATTCTCTGGTAATTTAATGAATAATAAATATATTTAGTATTTTAACAAAATAGAAATTAATTGAATTCGCATTTTAATAAAAAGTTAAGGGTGGTTTAATGGTAAATTAAATTTTTTTTAATGAAAATATTACTAATTTGAAGTCACAGATTTTGTCAAATTTATTAGTGTTAACCATCTAAAATTAAGATTTTTTATTACAAACCTATACTGTTTCTTAATCAAATTATAATATATTTAAATCTAAGTAAAAAAATAAATTTTTAAGGTTGCCAAAAACCGGCAACCTTTTAATTTTTTAGTTTAATGATTTACTTTCATTAAGTTTCTCTTGAATGTTTATTCCTTCATCTTGATTTTCTTCAGCTTCTTTAATTAATCGTGGATCAACACGACTATAATCTATATCTACTTTTACGTCATTTGTATAGCTGGCTAATGTCCCTTCTTCTTTTACACGTGATACTTTTAAAATTGTTCTTGGGTATAATGGTTTTGATAAACATTGTTGAGCTAGACTATCTTCCAATAGTCGCATTACTGCACGACGTAATGGACGTGCACCGTAAACAGGGTCATAACCTTCTTCTGTTAAAAGATTTCGAACAGAAACATCCACTTCTAAAATAAGCTCCTTTTCTTCTAAACGTTTTTGTAATGAACGAATCATTAATCCACAGATTTCCCAAATGTCATATTTTGTCAAGTGATTGAAAACAATAATCTCATCAATACGATTTAAGAACTCTGGACGGAAAAACTCTTTTAATTCTTCATTAACCAACTCAGTTACTTTTTCAAAAACAGCAGCATCTTTGATTGGCTCTGGAGTAGGCTCCCAACCTAAACAACCATCTTCATCAATTTGGAAAGCTGGTTTATCCTGTTTTGACTTTGATTTAATCCCACTTTCTCGTTCAATGATTTTCGCACCTAAATTAGTTGTCATGATAATCAAAGCGTTCCGGAAATCAATTGTCCGGCCTTTTGAATCAGTTAGTCGACCGTCGTCTAGGATTTGTAGTAATAAATTGAAAACATCGGGATGAGCCTTTTCCACCTCATCAAGTAGCACAACAGAATACGGCTTTGTTCGAACTGCTTCAGTTAATTGCCCTCCTTCATTATAACCAACATAACCTGGAGGTGACCCAATTAATTTTGCAACAGTATGTTTCTCCATATACTCAGACATATCTAATCGAATCATTGCATCTTCACCACCAAACATATACTCGGATAATGCTTTTGTTAATTCTGTTTTTCCAACCCCAGTCGGACCTGCAAAAATAAAACTCGCAATAGGTCGATCTGGATTACGTAATCCAACACGTGCACGACGAATGGCTTTAGATACTGAAACAATTGCGTGATGTTGTCCAATCATACGTTCATGAAGCGAATCTTCCATTTTTAAAAGTCGTTTTGACTCGGAATCAGAAATTTTATTTACAGGAATTCCAGTCCAACCCGCAATAACTTCTGTTACATCACTTTCCAATACTGTATCAATTTCTTTTCGAGCTAATCCCAGGGCCTCATTAGTTAAGATACTTTGTTTCATGATTCGAATGTGTGTTCGAACTTCCATTTCGTGATCTACTAACTGCTTAGCAATATCAAAATCATGTTCTTTGATACTCTCTTCTTTATCTCGTAAAGTATCTTGTAATTCTTTTAATAATCGTTTCATGCCACGTGGTAAACGTCTATTTTCTAAACGAACACGTGACCCTGCTTCGTCCAGAACATCGATGGCTTTATCTGGTAAAAATCGATCGGCAATAAATTTATCAGCAAGAATTGCTGCTTGCTCTACAGCTTTATCATGATAACTTAAAGTATGATGTTCTTCAAATTTAGAACGTAAACCTAGTAGAATTTCAATTGTAACTCCAACACTTGGTTCTTTTACACTAACAGGTTGGAAACGTCTTTCTAGTGCTGGATCACGCTCAATATATTTTCGGTATTCATCAATTGTTGTAGCCCCGATACATCGAAATTTTCCTCGAGCTAAGGCTGGTTTCAAAATATTGGCAGCGTCAACCGCCCCTTCTGCAGCACCAGCACCAACTAATGTATGAATTTCATCAATTACTAAAATTACAGCAGAATCATTTTGTACTTCTTCAACAATTCGTTTAATTCGTTCTTCAAATTCCCCACGATATTTTGTACCTGCTAAAATTGATCCTAAATCTAAAGCCATTAAGAGATGACCATCTAAAAAATCAGGCGCCTTTTCAGCTAAAATTAATTGAGCAAGACCTTCGGCAACAGCTGTTTTTCCAACCCCAGGTTCTCCAATAAGAACCGGGTTGTTTTTTCGACGTCTTGCTAATACTTTAATAACCTCGTGAATTTCTTTATCTCGTCCAATTACAGGATCTAATTTGCCATCTACTGCTTCTTTAGAAATATTTTCAGAGTACTCATCAAGAGTTGGAGTTGTACTTCCTTTCTTTTCACGCTCTAATAAGAATTTTTCAGCTTGTGTTAAAGGACGTAAAATTTCTTCTTGATTCTCTTCAATGTAAATTAGAATTAAATTTCGTAATTTTGGAATATTAACTCCTAATTTTTCTAAAGTCCGCATTGCAATCCCATCAGATTCACTAATGACCGCTAATAAAATATGTTCAGTTCCAACAAAATTCTGACCTAAGTCTTTTCCTTCGTGGACAGCCATTTCTAGTACACGTTTTGCGCGAGGTGTAAAGGGGATTTCGGATGCTACAAATCCAGTGCCACGACCAATATATAATTCAACTTCTCGTCGCGCTTTTTTCAAAGTAACTTTTTGTTTTTTTAACGCTCTCGCACCAATTCCATGACGTTGACCGATAATACCCAATAATAACTGCTCTGTCCCAACAAAATTATGTCCCATTCGTCTTGCTTCTTCTTGGGATAACATAATAACTTTGATTGCGCCTTCAGTAAATTTTTCAAACATTTTTATCTCCTTATAATCTAATTAGATTAAAAAATTAGAAAAATAGATCTATGTTCAACACTAACTATAATTTTTAAAAAATGTATAGTCCGGCTCAGTGACAGTAATTAAGTTCAATTCTTGATGTTAAAGAAATAAACTTATTTTTCTGTTTAATCTATATTCAATTAATCAAATTTTCTCCCATTCTTCATTAAATGCTCAATATAATGGCTAATTACTCACTATTCTATTATACAAAAGAATTAAATAAATTTAATGATAAATCTTACTGCTTTAATTCAATTTCAAGCGTATACAATAAAATTTAGAAGATAATAATATAACTTCTTGTAATTTAAAACAAAATAGCGTATATTTATAATATTAAAGGCTTAGTCTGATTAGAATAATAAAAGTGGCGGTATGGCCAAGTGGTAAGGCAGTGGATTGCAAATCCTCGATCCCCAGTTCGAATCTGGGTGCCGCCTATTCTTTTCGTTCTATAATGTTGCTTTTTTACTAGTAGGTTCTTAAAATACATTACAAGTGACTATATCAGGGGATGTGGTGGAATTGGTAGACACGACGGACTTAAAATCCGTTGCCTAGTGATAGTGCGTGAGGGTTCAAGTCCCTCCGTCCCCAGTCAATATAAATTAAAAAATTATAATTAACTTAAAAATATAATTATTATTTGCTTTTTCTTAACTACTTAGTATTTTTTAGCTAATATTTTTTTTAATAATTTAAGTACATATACTGAAAGTTATTAAAACATAAAAATTCTAAATCAACTGAAATTAAAAAACAAAAACGTATATCCCAGATCAAGTCTACTGAAAATTTAACCCACAAGATACTAAACCATGTATTTATAAGATTAGCTAAACAAAACATAAAATTCATTCATAGTAATAGAAAACTTAACGATTAATAGCTAATTTTATAAGTCCAGTAAAATACATTCTAATTTATAGTGGCTTTCGTCTTTTGTAACTTTTTTAATAAACGTAATCCAAGTAAAAACTCAGACTGCGTTTATTAAGTAAGATGGATTAACACAAATCAATACGAGATAATACCCCTGGAGGTAATTCTAAATTAAGTAACACTTCTGACATTTTAATACTTGGATCATAATGAATTTCTATAACTCGTTTATGAGTTCGAATTTCAAAATGCTCTCTTGAATCTTTATCAACATGCGGAGAACGTAATACACAGTAAATTCGTTTATCAGTTGGTAACGAAACTACTGATAAACGATTTACTTCAGTATTTTCTATAAGATTAACTATCTTACGACATGATGAAGTTAAAAGTTCCGAATTAAAAGATTCTAATCGTACACGAATTTTTGCATTCGTTTTTATTTCCATAAATTTATTTAATTATTTAACAATTTTAGAAACGACACCGGCTCCAATTGTACGCCCACCTTCTCGAATTGCAAAACGCATACCTTCTTCAATCGCAACAGGATAAATAAGTTCAGCTGTCATTTTAATACGATCACCTGGCATAACCATTTCTACAACACTTCCATCATCTGCTGTAAATTGTGTAATTGAACCTGTAACATCAGTTGTTCGTACATAGAATTGTGGTCTGTAACCAGTAAAGAATGGCGTATGACGACCCCCTTCATCTTTTGTTAGTACATAAACTTCTGATTCAAAGTTTGTATGTGGTGTAATTGTTCCTGGTTGAGATAATACCATACCACGTTCAATATCTTCACGAGTAACACCACGTAATAAAATACCACAATTGTCTCCTGCAAAACCTTCTTCTAAAGTTTTTTGGAACATCTCGATACCTGTAATTGTTGTTGTTTGTGTGTCACCAATTCCAACAATTTCAACGTTATCACCAACTTTAACAACACCACGTTCAATTCGTCCAGTTGCTACAGTACCTCGACCTGTGATCGAGAAAACATCTTCAATCGCCATTAAAAACGTCTTTTCAATATCACGTTCAGGTGTCGGAATATATTCATCTACTGCGTCCATTAACGCGTAAATCTTATCGACCCATGGGTTGTCTCCACGTTTGATGTCTGGGTTTGAAGAAATTGCTTCAATCGCTTGTAAGGCTGAACCTGGACAAATTGGAATGTCATCACCAGGGAAATCATAAGCTGAAAGTAACTCACGAACTTCTAATTCAACTAATTCTAATAGTTCAGCATCATCAACTTGATCTTCTTTATTTAAGAAAACAACGATATCTGGAACGCCTACTTGTTTTGATAATAAAATATGTTCACGCGTCTGTGGCATTGGACCATCTGCTGCTGATACAACTAAAATTGCTCCGTCCATTTGCGCTGCACCAGTAATCATATTCTTTACATAATCAGCGTGACCTGGACAATCTACGTGAGCATAGTGTCGAGTTTCTGTTTCGTACTCAACGTGCGCTGTATTGATAGTAATACCACGGGCACGTTCTTCTGGTGCACCATCAATATCTGAATAATCTTTAGCCGCTGCATTTCCGTCTAAAGCTAATGTTGCTGTAATTGCAGCTGTTAATGTTGTTTTCCCATGGTCTACGTGACCAATTGTACCAATATTAACGTGAGGTTTTGTACGTTCAAATTTTTCGCGTGCCATATATAAAGTTCCTTTAAATTTTAATATAGATAATATAATGTAAGGGGCTTTTAGCGAGAGTAAATTTTTTAATGATTAATAACGGAAATGTGCAAAAGCTTTATTTGCATTTGCCATTTTATGTGTTTCTTCTTTCTTCTTAATAGTATTACCGATATCGTTTGCTGTGTCAATAATTTCATTGGCTAATTTTATTGACATAGTTCGACCAACACGTTGACGAGAATATTGAATAATCCATCTTAAAGCTAAATTAGTAGCTCGGAATCCGCTTACTTCAATAGGAACCTGATAAGTAGAACCTCCGATTCGTCGTGCTTTTACTTCAACGACTGGGCTTGCATTTCGAATTGCTTTTTCAAAAATTACCAATGGATCTTCATTAGTTTTAACTTTGATAATTTCGAAAGCGGCATTAACTATATTTTGTGATAAGTTCTTTTTACCCGATTTCAAAATTCGAGTAATTAATAAACTTACTAAATAACTATTATAAGTAGAATCAGCTTCAGGGAAGCGTTTTTTTGAAATATTTCGACGAGACATAAGATCAATTTATTTGAAAATGAATGTAATTTATGTACTGATAATTAAAACTAGTTAAGTATAGTTTATAGTTGACTTTACTTGTAATAAAGTTTTTAAAAAATTTTTAAAATAGTCAAATAAAAAACGGATAAACTTTTTTAACAATTTATAACATTTAAAACTATCTATCTATTTATCAGCTTTTGGTTTTTTAACACCATATTTTGAACGACCTTGTGTACGATCTTTTACACCAACACTATCTAAGGCACCACGTATAATATGGTAACGAACACCAGGTAAATCTTTTACCCGACCTCCACGAATTAAAACTACCGAATGTTCCTGCAAGTTATGTCCAATACCTGGGATATAAGCTGTTACTTCAAACCCCGATGTGAGTCTAACTCGAGCCACTTTTCGAATGGCAGAATTCGGTTTTTTTGGTGTGGTTGTATATACACGTGTACATACACCACGGCGCTGTGGACAATTCACAAGTGCTGGGCACTTTGTTTTTTTCTTAATTTGTATACGTCTTGAACGAACTAACTGTTGAATAGTTGGCATGTATTTTAAAACTAGTAGGTAAATATAAAATTCTTAAAAATAAATATAAAAGTTATTTATCAGTTGAGTCTATTCCATATTTTTTCATAAACCTTTCAACACGTCCTTCACTATCAATAATTGTTTGGGAATCTGTATAAAAAGGATGGTTCGCTAACCAGACATCAACTTGTAGTTCACTTTTTGTGGAACCAATATAACAAAGAGGTTTTCCATCACAAAAAATTGGAGTCTCTGTAAACCATGTAGGATGAATTTCAGCTTTTGGCATATTTCTCTATATATATTATGTATATTAACGTTTCGAATATTGTGGAGCTTTTCTTGCTTTTCTTAAACCATATTTTTTCCGCTCTTTAATTCGTGCATCTCGGGTTAAAAAGCCAAACGGCTTTAAGATAGAACGATTTTGCGAATTCATTTGACAAAGCAATCGAGCAACTCCCAATTGAATAGATTCAGTCTGTCCTGTAAGACCACCTCCTCTAACTAAAACTATGATATCAAATTGTTTTTCTAAGTTTAATTCTTTTAAAGGTGCCCAAATCGTATTTAGATATGTCACATTATATTGTAAATATTTCTCGCCTGGAACTTTATTGATTACAATATTCCCTTCTCCAGGAACAAGGAATACTCTCGCAGTTGCACGTTTGCGTCTTCCAATACCAATAGTATCTTTTTGAAAAACTGATTCAAATTTAGTACTCATAAATATCTTTATATATCCTTAATAAAAACTATCCAAATTCTCTAATTCTATTGGAATTTGTGCTGCATGTGGGTGTTGTGAACCTTCGTAAATTTTTAATCGTTTTGCGAACTGTTTTCGACCCATTCCATTTGGCATCATCCCAAAAATACAATTTTCAATAATGCGTTGTGGTAACGCATTAATTAATCGTTTTAACGATCGACCTGGTCGACCTGGTTTATAAACATGGAATTTATTAAACTCACGATCTAATGTTAAATATTCTGCATTGATTAAAATTACGTAATCACCTGTATCAAATGCTGGATGATAGTAAGAATTTATCTTTCCAGACAACACTGAACTAACCACAGAAGCGATTCGTCCTAGTCGTTTACCTTTACAGTCAATTACATACCATTTTCTTTTATTATAATCAGAAGTTGGGATAAATGTTTCATTCATAAAATATTGATTAATGAAATTAAATAATTACTTATTTTAAAACTATTCCTAATTTATTTTTTAAAGTTGTAAAAACTTCATCGGCTGATTTTCGACCGAAATTTTTTAGTTCTTGTAATTTTTCTGGAGAATATTCTAATAAATCTCCAATTGTATTTATTTGCGCTCTTTTTAAACAATTATAAGCGCGAACAGATAAATGTAATTCTTCAATTGCAATGTTTGTGTGTGGATTTTTTGGCATTGACGTATTTTCATTCTCTAGTTCATTTACCTCTTCTGTCAATTTATTTTCCATTAAAGAACTAAATAAATCAATAATGAACTGTGAAGCTGAAGAAATTGCATCTTCCGGAGAAATACTGCCATTTGTCCAAACATCAAGAAACAAACGTTCCGTTAAAAAGTCCGTGTTATCATAAACATTTTCAATTTTGAAATCGACCTTTTGCACTGGCATAAAAACAGCATCAATTTGTAGGAAATCTTGAGATTTTTTACAAAACGTTTGGCCAGCTAGTTTATAACCAGTGCCATATTCAAACTTAAGCTCGATTTCAAGCAAATTAGAGGTCGAAATTGTTGCTATATAGTGATTCGGATTTACAATTTCTAAATCCGATGAAAGCTGAATTGAACTTGCAGTCACAACAGCCGGACCCTTAACCTTTAAACGTCCAAATTGGGGATCTGTTGTTTTATTTTTTAAAACAATACCTTTAAGATTAAGTAAAATTTCTAGAATATCTTCTCGAACACCCGGAATTGTAGAGAATTCATCTCGTACTCCAGCAATTCTTACTGCTGTAATTGTGGTACCACCTAAATCACTCAGTAAAACACGTCTTAGTAGATTTCCAACTGTTATACCTTGTCCCGGACGTAGAGCATTGATTAAAAACTGTCCGTACATTGATCCGGAGTTAATTTTCTCGGATTTTAAACACTTAATATAGAAATTATTCATAGTTCTGATTTAAACTCATTTTAAAATTTAAAAAACTATTTTGTTTTAAACACGACGACGTTTTGGAGGACGACATCCATTATGAGGAACTGGAGTTATATCTTGAATTGAAATAACATCAAATCCAGCTCCTTCAATTGATCGAATAGCCGTTTCGCGACCTGATCCTTGACCTTTTACTAAAATTTCAACAGTTTTCATACCTTTACTTAAAGCATCTAAAGCCGCTTTCTCTGCGGCTGTCTGAGCAGCAAAAGGTGTTCCTTTACGGGCTCCTTTAAATCCGGAACTTCCCGCTGAGGCCCATGAAACCGTATCACCTGTTCCATTTGTAATGGTTACGATTGTATTATTAAACGTTGATTGAATATGAACAACCCCTGTAATAAAATTGTTTTTATCTTTTTTAAAGGTTGCTTTTCGGGTTTTTTGTGCCATATAAAATAAAATATTAAATTAGTAGAATTTAATTAGAAATAAAATTATTTTTTCTTACCAGTAACAGTTTTTTTAGACCCTCGTCGTGAACGAGCGTTTGTTCTTGTACGTTGACCTCGAACAGGTAAACTATTTCTATGTCGTTTTCCTCTATGACAATTTATCTCATTTAATCGTTTGATATTTAAACCATTAAAACGACGTAAATCTCCTTCTAACTTTAAATCAATTGATTCTAATGCGTTACGCAATGCAATTGTTTGTTCAGTTGTTAAATCATTTGTTCGTATTTCTGGACTAATCTCTGCTACTTCAATGATCTTCTTTGCTGACGTCATACCAATTCCATGGATATACGTAAGAGCATATGCTACTCTTTTATTCCTTGGTAAATCAACACCTATTAATCTTACCACCTGATTAACTCCTTTAAATTATTAACCTTGACGTTGTTTATGTTTTGCATTCGGGCAAATTACCATAATTTTCCCATGTCGTTTAATTACGCGACATTTGTCACACATTTTTTTTACTGAAGGACGAACTTTCATTATGTATTCCCAATTGATTAAATAATTTTTTCTAATTTGTTTAGTCAAACATATCATTATAAATATTTGATAGAATGATACTCCGAATCTCTCGTGTCAAATCTAATATTACCCCAACTAAAATTAGTAGAGAAGTTGTTCCTAAATTACTAACGCCTGATAAAGATAAAATCACTTCAATTACATTTGGCAATGTAGCAAGAAATGATAACATAATTGCACCTAGCAATGTTACTCGTTTCATAACTTGCTTTAAATAAAATGTTGTCGCAATCCCTGGACGAACTCCTGGAATACTAACAGCCATTTTTTGTAATTCATCTGAAAGATCTTTCGGATTAACAACAATTGTCGAGTAAAATAAGCTAAATAGCAAAATTAAAACGAAATAGCTAATCCAATAAATCAATTTTGATGACTTAACAAATGCAGGAAGAGTTATTAAGGGGGTTATAACCGAAAGTAAGCCTAAATTATAAATATATGTTGGTATAACTAATACAGCCGTTGTTAAAATAATCGGCATCACACCCGCTTGATTGAATCGTAAAGGAATATAATTATATGAACCTAGGCTTGATGACCCAGAAAACGGAAGAGAAGTTTGATTTAATTGTTTTGATGATATTAAAGGAACTCTTCGCATTCCTTCCTGTAATAAAACAATTCCATAAAGCGCAATGAATAAAACAAATGCACTTAATAGCCATGATCCAATTGGAACATTTTCCCCTGTTTCCTTAAGAAGTTGTTTAAGAAAACCTGGTAAACTTGATACAATATTTGTATATATAAGTAACGAGGCTCCATTCCCTAGACCATATTCTGTTATTATTTCACTTAACCAGAGTACTATCATCGCTCCCGTTGTTAACCAGATAACTATTTCAAACGCCAGTAAAAAATTCCAGTCAAATAATGCACGTTTTAAATAAAAGGCAATACTAATGCTCTGAATAAGTGACCAACCTAATGTAAGCAAACGTGTCAAAGAATTAATACTTCTTCGTGCTTCAGCGCCACCTTCTTTTTGTAATTTCGAAAGGCTTGGTGATAAACTGACTAGTAATTGCATTATAATTGAAGCATTTATATACGGAAATATATTTAGTGTAAATAAGCCAATTACTACAGTATTATTTCCAGAAAATGTACTAACTAAACTTCTTGTCATGAAATGGCGTTCAATGTAAAATGCCAAATGTCCATGATTGATACCAGGAACTGGAAGAAATGTTCCCATCCGAATAAATATTAATATTCCTAAACTTAATACAAGACGGGTTAATAAAATATTTTTATCATCAGTTTGTTTCATTGCTCTTTATTTGCTGGTTCCCATCTAATTGTAAGTCGCGTTTTTTCGCAACTTGAGCTTTTGTCGTTAAATTGTCTAATGCCGAAACAGCTGCTCGGGCATTATTTAAAATATTATTTGAACCTAATTGTTTTGCAATTACATTTTTAATACCAGCAACTTCTAATACCGTTCGAACAGCTCCACCAGCAATTACACCAGAACCTTCAATTGAAGGACGCATAATTATTTTACACGCACCAAAAGTACCGATAACATTATGAGGAATACTTAATGCTTTTGTAATCGGAATTTTTATTAAGTTTTTCTTACCATCAGTTTTAGCTTTTTTAAAAGCATTAACTACATCATCTGCTTTTCCTACTCCAACTCCAACTTGACCATTTTCATTACCTACTACAACGATTGCACGGAAACTTAATTTTTTTCCACCCTTAGTCACTTTTGATACTCGACTAATTTTAATTAATCGTTCGGCTAATTTTGATTCACCCGAATTGTCATTACGTTGCGAATTCTTTTTTGATTTATTAACTTGTTTTAAATCGGTACTCATAAAATTTATTAAACTTATAGTTTTCGTTTTCAAATTGTTTATTAAAACTGAAGACCACCTTCTCGTGCTCCATCAGCTAGAGCTTTGATTCGTCCATGGTAAAGATAAGGCCCGCGGTCAAATACAATTTTAGTGATATTTTTTTTAAGACTAAGATTCGCTAATTTTTGACCAATAAGTTTTGACGCATCACATGTTCGACCATTTTTAATATTAAGTTTAATATCACGATCTAACGTTGAGCAAGAAACAAGTGTTTTAGAAGTTGTGTCGTCAATTATTTGAGCATAAATATTTTCATTAGAACGATAAACTGATAATCGTGGTCGTTCTGAAGTACCTTTTATTAACCCACGTAAGCTTTCTCGTTTTAATTTTTTATACTTTTGTGGTTTTAACTTTTTGTTTTTATTTTTGAGTTTCAATAAAACTCGCTTTGAAAATTTCATAATTAGATTTTGTTTTAATTTTAATTTTTTTTACGACTTTTTTCAAATTAGCTAATCTTACTTCTTACCAGATTTACCTGCTTTTCGTTTTACAATTTCACCTTCGTAAATAATTCCTTTACCTTTATAAGGTTCTGGAGGACGCCATGATCGAACATTCGCAGCGAATAATCCAAGATTTTCTTTATCGCATGCTTTTAAGTTAATTGTTGTATTTTTTACAACTTCAACTGAAATTCCCTCAGGAATTTCCATATTAACTGGATGACTGTATCCTAAATTTAATACAAGAGATTTCCCTTGTACAGCTGCTCGATAACCAACACCAACTAAATTAAGAGTTAATTGAAATTGCTCTGAAACACCAGTTACCATGTTGTTAATTAATGTTCGATATAATCCATGTAGAGCACGAGTATTTCGTGTTTCAGTTTTTACACTTACAATTAAAATACCATCGTTTTCTTCAATTCCAAGAGTTTCTGGAATTGTATTTTGTAATGTTCCAAATTTTCCTTTAACAGTAATATCCAATCCACTACAAGTAACATCAACACTTGCTGGTACTTTAATGGGTAATTTTCCGATACGTGACATATTTTTTAGTTACTCCAATTACCAAATATAACATAATACTTCGCCACCAATTCCAAGTTCTTTTGCCTTTAGATTTGTCATTACTCCTTTTGAAGTTGAAATAATTGCAATACCTAAATTATCTAAGATTTTTGGCAATTTTTTTGTGTTAGCATAAACACGTAAACCTGGTTTACTTACTCGTTCAATCTTACAAATAACAGGTTCACGTGACTTTCCTTTATATTTTAAAGAAATAAGTAAATATTCATATAAATTTTCATTATAAATTTCGAAATCTTCTATGAATCCTTCTTCTTTCAAAATTAATGCAATTGCTTTTGACATTTTTGTAGCAGGAATTTGCACAATTTGATGTTTAACCATATTTGCATTTCTTATACGGGTTAACATATCTGAAATAGTATCTGTTACCACAATTGTCTCCTTATATATTTTTCATCGTTTTTATTCTTGAGACCATCTTTTTCGTCGTAAATGTTTTTTTCTGTCCCAAACTTGGCTAACTTCTGAAAAAGATGAATATTTTTCATAATAACCAGAATCATTTAATGGGAATCTTAAAAATTTAAAAAGAATCATTCCATTTAAAACTTTATCGATGGTTTTTGATCGTGATTTCGGTAATGACGATGATAAAACAAGTGTAATACTAAATCCTTGTGCTTGATCAACGTCTTCGTAATCAATTTCCGGGAAGATTAATTGTTCTTTTAATCCGAATGTATAGTTTCCAGCTTTATCAAAGCTTCGAACTGATAATCCACGGAAATCACGAATTTGAGCAAATGTAAAAAAGATTAATTTCGTAAGAAAGGCGTACATTTTTGCGCCTCTTAAAGTTACTGTCAAACCTAATTCCATATTGTCACGGATTTTAAAACCCGCAATTGCTTTTTTCGCTCTTGTAATTACCGGTTTTTGTCCTGTAATTGCAGTAAACTCAGCAATACTTTTTTTTAAAATATTAGTATTTTGGGCCGCTAACCCTAAACCCCGATTAATTTGAATCTTTTTAAGTTTTGGAATCATATGAGAATTACCAAAAAGTGTTGGGTTATTTTTTTGTAAAACGGCTCGAATACCATCTTCATATTCACCTTTTATATTTTCAAGCAAACGGTGAATTTCAGCGATTTCTTCTAATGAATGTTGATTGCGCATATTATTACATTATTTACGACTCATTTTAATTTAATTTTACATTCGAATGATGAATAGGAGCTTCGAATTGTTTAATTTCTCCAACTTCATTCTCAGTATTAGGCTTAACGTGTTTAAACTTGAAATTTATGCCTTTAACTATAATTTTTCCGGTATTTCGGTCTATTTTGATAACCTTACCGGTTTTATTCTTATCAAAACCAGATATAACTTTTACATTATCACCGATTTTTACATGCATTCTAGATTTTTTTTGCATTTATAAAACCTCCGGTGCTAATGAAACAATTTTAGAAAAATTCTTTTCACGAATTTCACGTGCCACTGGACCGAATACTCTGGTTCCACGTGGGTTATTATCAGGATTCACAATTACTGCGGCATTATCATCAAATCGAATATACATACCATCAGGGCGACGAATTGTTTTGCAAGTTCGCACAACAATTGCTCTTACAATATCAGATCGTTTAATCGGCATATTTGGAATAGCTTCTTTAACAACACCGATAATTGTATCACCAACTTTAGCATATTTTCGATTTCCACCTAATACCCGAATACACATAATTTTTCGAGCGCCAGTATTATCAGCGACTGTTAACATTGTTTGTGGATAAATCATAAACGTTTAATTTTAACTAATTAAAGAGGATTTCGAAAGAACTTTGGCTAATGTCCAACGTTTTCGTTTACTTAATGGTCGAGATTCTTGTACTAGAACTTGATCACCAATGTTACATTCACCCATTTCATCATGAGCTAAATATTTTTTCGTTTTTGTCATCGTTTTTGCATAAATCGGATGAGGGAAACGACTCTCAACTTTTACTACTATAGTCTTTTGCATTTTATTACTTACGACAATACCAACTTTTTCTTTTACTGGCATTTAAAACTCCTTAAAACATCATTTTTATATCGATTTATAGTTCTTTAAAAATTTCCCGTCATATAGTTCTGTTTTTTAAGTAACTGTGTAACCGTATTACTACGTTTTTTTTCTAAAGCATCTAATCGCATTGTTAAAAGTGTCTTCAATTGTGCTAAACGACGTTTTGCAGACTTAATTTCATGAGGTTTAAAAGGCTGACGGGTAGCTTTTTTAAATTGTAAATTAAATAATTCTTTCTCAGTTTGAATAATCGCTTCCGATATTTCAGAATTGGGAAGTGTTCTCATTTCATTAAATTGAACTATAGTCATAATTTATTCAGTCTTATTTCGGATAATAAATTTTGTTTTTATTGGAAGTTTATAAGATGCTAAATTTAAAGCTGCACGAGCAATTTCTTCTGGAACTGAGGCTATTTCAAATAAAATTGTTCCAGGTTTAACAACAGCCACCCAATAATCTACGGCACCTTTACCTGCCCCCATACGCGACTCTGCTGCACGGGCTGTTACGGTTTTATCAGGGAAAATTCGAATCCATAGTTTTGCTCCTCGTTTAGTATAACGAGTAATTGTTCGACGAGCTGCTTCGATTTGTCGTGATGTGATCCAAGTCGGTTCTAAAGCTTGTAATCCGTAATCACCAAATGTAACTGCGTTTCCGCGGGTCGCTTTCCCACGCATTCGTCCACGGTGGTATTTTCTATATTTTGTTCTTTTTGGACTTAACATAATAATTTAGTTTGATAAAAGATAAATTCGTTCAATGCTAAAAAGTCGATTATCTATTTCGCTAAAATTTCACTCTTAAATAACCAAACTTTAACTCCTAGAATTCCATAAATGGTACGCGCTTCTTTTGTAGCATAGTCAATATCTGCGCGCAAAGTTTGTAATGGAACACGACCTTCTCGAATCCATTCGCTACGGGCAATTTCTGCTCCATTTAGTCGTCCGGACACTTGGATTTTAATCCCATTTACATTATCATCTAAAGCGCTTTGAAGTGCTTTACGAATGGCACGACGAAAGGCAATTCGTTCTTCTAATTGTTCGACAACTAAATCAGCAATCAGAGAAGCATTTAAATTAACTTTTTCTACTTCAATAATGTTGATAGTTAATTGACGATTTTGGGGTAATAACTTTTTAATATTAGTTAATAAAGTTTTGATTCCTGAACCATTTTCCCCTACTAAAACTCCTGGTCTTCCCGTTTCAATATTTAATTGAATTTGATCGCTTAAACCATTTCGATTAATTTGAATATTCGAAATACTTGCTGTTTTTGATAACTTATTCAAATACGTTCGAATTAGATCATCTTCTTGTAATAGATTTGCGTATTGATTAAAATTCGCATACCATGCTGATCGATGTTCTTGTGTAATACCTAATCTAAATCCTAAAGGATGTGTCTTTTGTCCCACCGAATTAACCCTTTTAATTAAAATATAACTTATAAAATTTCTAACTAGTTCCTTTAACAACAACAGTAATGTGACAGGTTGGCTTTAGAATACTATAAGCTCGACCTTGTGCACGTGGTCGAATGCGCTTTAATTTTGGTCCTTCATCTGCATAGACTTCTTCAATAATTAACTTTTTTTTATCTAAAGAATAATTATTTTTTGCGTTAGCCGCCACTGAATGAACTACTTGCCAAACTGGACCACCAGCATCATATGGTAAAAATTCTAAGATCATTAATGCTTCTTGATATGAACGTCCGCGGATTTGGTTTAAAACTCGGCGCACTTTATGTGGGGACATTCTAATATATTTTGCTACTGCTTTGACTGTTTGTACATCAGACATATATTGTTCTCCTTAATTTTTCTTTTTTAGATATATTTTCATATTTTTACTATTAATAAATTTGAAAAAAAAAGACAATTCATTCGAATAAAATTGAAACTGACTTTTTTACAATAGATGTTCTTTTATTAAATTAATTTAGATTTCACTCTTTGCTTTCCCATATATATTTAGCAAACTATATTAGACATAAGACCATGTTGAATAAATTCAAGTCTCAAATCGAAATTGAGTACTAATTTTTTTTCTACTTCGTTATTTATTTACCAAGGAATTTCTGACTTTTCTGTAGGACGAGTTACATGGCATTTCAATTTAAATGTTACAGAATCAACTAATGCATGGTTTTCTACTTTGTCATTTGTCACATGATTAGATTTTGGTGCTTCAGCAATATTTACGCTGTAAATAGAAATATCAAAAAGATTTGTACATGTTCCATTCTGAAGAAAAATAGCCATCGAATGTAAAATTCGTAGGAGAAAATTTTGTTCAGTACGATTTAATTTGAAAAGATATAATATATCTTCGTTTGCACAATAAAATGGTTTTCCTTTCCATGATAATAAGATACTTTTTGCATATGGGGATAACCTTTCTTCACATTTAATATTAAATGTTTGAAGAATAGGTCCTAAATCTTGACTAAATTGAGTTTCATTATTTTCAAACAGGTGTACCTCATCTTCACGTAGAACCGAAAGATTCATAGAAGGTTTTCCTTAGCGTTTTGTTTTTTTATCGGCCTGTTTTTTTATCGGTTTTAATATGTGATTTGAATGTTCTAGTAGAAACAAATTCACCTAATTTATGACCAACAAACTGGTCAGAAATAAAAATCGGGACATGTTGTTTACCATTATAAACAGCAATTGTATGTCCTATCATACTTGGTAATATTGTCGAAGTACGAGACCAAGTTGTAATAACATCTTTTTTTCCACTGGCATTCATTTTATCAATTTTCTTCAATAAATGATATGCAACAAATGGTCCTTTTTTTAATGATCTTGACATCTTGAAGATAATTTGATTAATTTTATTTGTTAAAAATTTCAATTATGAACGACGACGTAAAATATACGCGTCACTAGCTTTTTTAGTCTTTCTTGTTTTCATTCCTAAAGCGGGTTTTCCCCAAGGTGTTAAAGGACGCGTTCGTCCAATAGGGGCTCTTCCTTCACCACCACCATGTGGGTGATCACAAGGATTCATTACAGATCCACGAACTGTTGGACGTTTTCCTAACCAACGAGTTCGTCCGGCTTTTCCACTTTGTACTAAAAATGCATCATTGTTACTAATTTCTCCAATTGTTGCAAAACATTCTTTTCGAATTAATCGAATCTCTTTTGATGGAAGTCGTAATGTAATATAATCACCTTCTTTTGCTAAAATCTTAGCAGATGTTCCAGCAGCTCGAACAATTTGGCCTCCACGATTTGGAATTAATTCAATGTTATGAACGGAAGCACCTAAAGGAATTTCTTCAAGAGGTAAAGCATTTCCAATTTGTAATCCTACTCCTGTCCCTGAACATACGGTATCACCAACATTTAAGTTATTTGGATGTAAGATATAGCGTTTCTCACCATCAGAATAATGAAGTAAGGCAATTCGCGCGTTACGATTTGGATCATATTCAATAGATGCTACTACCCCCGTAATTGTATGTTTATTACGACGAAAATCAACTAATCTATATCTTCGTTTATGTCCACCACCTCGATGACGAATTGTAATAACACCTCGGTTATTTCGTCCTTTATTTCTATGATTCTTTCTAATTAAACTCTTTTCTGGTTTAGCTTTTGTAATTTCAGTAAAAGCTGAAAGTGCTCGGTTACGTGTACCTGGTGTATATGACTTATAAAGACGAATACTCATAAACTTGATTAATTTAAATTCTCTGGTTATTAATTTTCTGCAAATAAGTTTATTGTATCACCTTCTGATAAAGTTACAATTGCTTTTTTATAATGTGATTTCCAACCAAGATACTTTCCAACACGTTTCTTTTTCTTAGGAAGGTGACATGTGTTTACTTTTGTCACTTTTACATTAAATAAATATTCAATTGCTGCTTTAATTGTAATTTTGTCCGAAGAAGGATTTACAACAAAACTATATTGATTATTTTCTAAAAGTCTCGTAGCCTTATCTGTAATAATTGGGTATTTTATGATATTTGTAGTGCTACGATTAAAGTATGAAGAATCAACCACAATAAATCTCCTTTATCTCATTTACTGCTAGTGGTGTCATTAGAATTTGTTTCGCTTTCAATAGGCTAAGAGTGTTTAAATTTAAAGCAGAAATTAATTCTACATTTTTAACGTTTCGAGTTGATAATTTTAAAGAATCTGTTTTTTTCGAAACGACTAGTAAAATTTTTTGGTCTAAATTAATTCCACAATTTTTACAAAGATTGCAAAATGTTTTCGTTTTCGGTAATTCTATATTTGCTTCTAAATTATCAATAATCGAAATATTATTTCGTTTATTATAAAGTAAAGTCTGTAATGCCAACTTTCGTTCTTTTTTATTTAATTTCAACATCACTTTTTTTGGTTTTGGACCAAAAATTACCCCCCCACCTTTCCATAAAGGTGAACGATTTGATCCAGCTCTTGCACGTCCAGTTCCTTTTTGTTGCCAAGGTTTACGACCTCCACCTCTAACTTCACTTCTTGTTTTAGTTGAACGTGTGCCTTGCTTTTGAGAACTTTGATGTCTTAGAATATCTCTATGAATTAAATAATTTCCTGATTCTTCAAGAACATTTAATTCTAGTTTATGTTCGTCGTTTAATACTTTTCCATTTATATCTAATGAATTGTACGTAATGAATTTTTGAACGGTCATACGTTTTTTTATCTAAATATATTTCTTTGATACTAGCATTTAAATTAACTTAAGACTTGAATACTCAGTAGATTACCTGGTTTTCCTGGTACAGATCCTTTGACTACTAAAATATTTTCGTTTGTATTAACTTGAATGACTTTCAATTTTTTAGTTTTGGTCATTTTATTTCCTAATTGACCAGCCATTTTTTTTCCAGGTAAAACACGTCCTGGTGTTGTCCCCATCCCAATTGAACCTGGTGCTCTATGATTCTTGGAACCATGTGTCATAGGCCCTCGTGTGAAATTATAACGTTTTTGAAGTCCTGAAAATCCTTTACCAGCACTTTTTCCTGTTACATCAATAAGTTGACCGGCTGTCAATGACTCAACATTCAAAATTTGACCAACTGTAAATTCTTCTGGCTCATTGACACGAAATTCTTTTAAATACTTTAAAGGTTGAATATTTGATTTTTGTAGATGACCTAATTCAGGTTGAGTTAATGATTTATTTGAAACACTCCCATAACCAATTTGAATAGCGTTATAGCCATCATTTAAAATAGTTTTAATTTGTGTAACAACACAAGGACCCATTTTTAAGATTGTCACTGGGATTATATTACCCGATTCATCAAAAATTTGAGTCATACCAATTTTATTACCTAATAAACCTAAAGACACAATATTTCTCCAAATGTAATAAATTATGTATAAATGTGAATTAACAATTATAAAAGCAAAATTTTAATGATTTAAATTTTTAAATACTAAATGATAAAACAATTTTGATTGTTAAATTATTGATAATAACCTAAATAAATTAACTCTATTTGTCTATATAGGGTAAATTTACAATTTTATAAAAAATATTACGGTTAATACTCTTCTTACTTTCATCTTTGTTTTCTTTATATAGTAAATAAAGTTTAATATTTATAAATAATAATAAAATGGGAAAAGTTGTAGGTATAGATTTAGGTACGACAAATTCGGTTGTAGCAGCTATTGAAGGTGGACAACCAAGTGTTATTATTAATGCTGAAGGATTAAGAACAACACCTTCAATTGTCGCATATACAAAAAAACAAGAATTATTAGTAGGACAAATAGCAAAGCGTCAAGCTGTTATTAATCCTGAAAATACTTTCTTTTCTGTGAAACGGTTTATTGGTTCAAAAGAACTTGAACTCTCACAAGATGCGAAACAATTACCTTATAAAGTTGTTAAGGATAAAAATGGAAATGTCAAAATTAATTGTTCTTCATTAAACAAGGAATTTAGTCCTGAAGAAATTTCAGCTCAAGTGTTACGAAAATTAATTAATGATGCCACTAGTTATTTAGGGCAAGAAGTAACACAAGCAGTGATTACAGTGCCTGCATATTTTAATGATTCGCAACGACAAGCGACAATGGATGCAGGAAAAATTGCTGGTATTGAAGTTTTACGAATTATTAATGAACCAACTGCAGCATCATTAGCATACGGTTTAGATAAAAAACAAAATGAAACAATATTAGTTTTTGATTTAGGTGGCGGAACATTTGACGTTTCGATCTTAGAAGTTGGTGATGGAATTTTTGAAGTGTTAGCTACAGCTGGTGACACAAATTTAGGTGGTGATGATTTCGATAAAGTTTTAGTTAATTGGTTGGTTGAAGAATTTGAAGATAAAGAAGGGATTAATTTAACAGAGGATATTCAAGCTTTACAACGATTAACTGAAGCGGCTGAAAAAGCAAAAATGGAATTGTCAACAGCTGAAAAAACAACGATTCATTTACCATTTATTACTGCTGATAAAACGGGTCCAAAACATATTGAAAAAGAGTTAACACGTGAAATTTTTGAAAATCTATGTCAAAAATTAATTGAACGTTGTCGAATTCCAGTTGAAAAAGCTCTTACTGATGCGCGACTTGAAAAATCAGATATCAATGAAGTTGTATTAGTAGGTGGTTCAACAAGAATTCCAGCTATTCAAAAGTTAGTTGAATCCTTAACGAACAAAAAACCAAATCAGTCCGTGAATCCTGATGAAGTAGTAGCAATTGGTGCTGCAATCCAAGCTGGTATCCTTGCAGGTGAAATTAAAGATATTTTATTACTTGATGTAACACCGTTATCGTTAGGAGTGGAAACTTTAGGCGGCGTTATGACAAAAATTATTGCGCGAAATACTACTATCCCAGTAAAAAAATCCGAAATGTTTTCTACTGCCGTTGAAAATCAAACAAATGTAGAAATTCATGTTTTACAAGGAGAACGGGAATTAGTTGCTGGAAATAAAAGTCTAGGAAACTTCCGATTAGATGGAATTCCAGCTGCTGAACGTGGTGTTCCTCAAATTGAAGTGACATTTGATATCGATGTAGATGGTTTGTTATCAGTAAAGGCGAAAGAGCTTGAAACTGGTATGGAACAGTCTGTTACAATCCAGGGCGCTTCGAATTTAGATGAAACTGAAGTTAAGGATATGTTGGAAGAAGCTGAAAAATATGCAACAGCGGATAAAGAAAAACGACAAAATATTGACTTAAAGAATCAAGCTGAAACTTTATGTTTTGAAGCAGAGAAAGAACTTACTCTTTTTGAAGCAAATATAGCTGAGGAAAAGCAAGAAACGGTTAAGAAGCTTATTGAAAATATTCGTCAGGAGATCCAGACAGACAATCTTGAATCATTAAAATTATTGCTGGAAGAATTAAAAATGGCGATGAAAGATATGGTTGATGCAAAATCGATGGGTGATGATGCTGGTCCATCAGGTAGTGATCCAATGTCAAACTTAAATGATTTATAAAATGTTGCATTAGGTGGGTCAAGAAATGAATATAAAATCTGATAGTATTATTAGGTTTTATATTCATTTGAAAAAATCTTAATTTTTTTATTTTTCAGTTTCATCAACAATAATACATTCAGTTGTTAAAATCATACTTGCAATTGAAGTAGCATTTTGTAATCCTGATCGTGTTACCTTAGCTGGATCAACAACACCTTCTTCGTACATATTTCCAAATGTATTCTTAGCAGCATTGTAACCAACTTCAAATTCTTGTTGTTGAACCTTTTCAATTATTACAGGGCCATTAATCCCAGCATTTTCCGAAATACGGCGTAACGGTGCAACAATTGCTCGTGAAATAATCATCGCCCCAATTAATTCATCTTCTTTCAAATTAATCTTGGCCCAAGTTAACAAATTATCAGATAAATGTGCGAGTGTCGATCCACCTCCTGGTACAATACCTTCTTCAACTGCTGCTCGAGTTGCATTAATTGCATCCTCTAAACGTAATTTTTTATCTTTCATCTCGGTCTCAGTAACGGCACCAACACGAATTACAGCAATACCACCAGAAAGTTTCGCAATTCGATCCTGTAATTTTTCCTTTTCATAAGCTGTATCGGCAATATTGACTTGTTTTCGCAATTGTTCGCAACGAGCTTTAATATTATCAAGTTCAACACCTTCTCCAACAATTGTTGTTGACTCTTTGTTTACAATAACACGACGAGCTTGGCCTAACAAATTTAGTTGAATATTCTCTAAGCTTAAACCAGCATCCTGAGTAATAACTGTTCCACCAGTTAATATAGCGATATCTTCTAGCATTAATTTTCGTAACTCACCAAATCCTGGCGCACGAATAGCGACGACGTTTACAATACCCCGTAATTTGTTTAATATCAACGTTGCTAATGCTTCTTTTTCAACGTCCTCTGCTATAATAAGTAACGGACGTTTTGTTTTTGTTATTTGCTCTAAAATCGGCAATAAATCTTGTTGTACTAGTGTGATCCTTTTATCTGTTAACAAAATAAAAGGATTTTCATATGAAACCTCCATTTTTTCTGTATTCGTAATAAAGTATGGAGAGATAAAACCTTTTTCTAGTTTCATTCCTTCGGTAATTTCTAATTCCGTTACAATTCCCTTTCCTTCCTCCAATGAAATTACTCCTTCTTTTCCAACCTTCGCTAGTGCATCAGCAATTAACGAACCAATAATATCGTCATTTCCTGCTGAAATAGAAGCTACTTGTTGAATTGATTGGATATCTTCAACGGGTTGAGCAAATTCATTAATTTGTGTTACTAAATATTGTGTAGCTTTTTCCATTCCTAATTTAATTGAAATTGGATTTGCTCCAGCCGCTACATTTTTTAAACCTTCTTTAACCATTGCATAAGCTAACACGGTTGCTGTTGTAGTTCCATCACCTGCTACATCATTTGTTTTTGCAGCGGCTTGTCGAATAAGGGCAACTCCCGTATTCTCAATATGATCTTCTAAATTAATTTCTTTAGCAATCGTAACTCCGTCATTAACAATTTGTGGAGAACCATATGATTTCTCTAAAACCACATTACGTCCTTTAGGGCCAAGAGTTACTGAAACAGCTTCAACCATTATTTCCATCCCACGTTCCAAAGCTCGTCTCGCGTTATCTTGATATAAAATTTTTTTTGCCATATTTTCTATTTTAAAGTTAATTTTTACTAAGCTTTGTATAAAACATATTCGAAATGATACTCTATGTGAACTTATATCAATTATGCAAGTCCAATATCACATTTTGTTTAAACTTTTTTTAATAAAAGCTTTACTAAAAATAATCTTTGCAATTACTATAGTAATATGTAACATAGTTAGGGCTTGTAGCTCAGTGGACTAGAGCACGTGGCTACGAACTACGGTGTCAGGGGTTCGAATCCCTTCTTGCCCAATAATTTGAATCTTTAAAATTAAAGATTAAAGAATTTTTAACCGTGTTACTATTTTGGGGTGTCGCCAAGCGGTAAGGCTGTGGACTTTGACTCCGCCATTCGTAGGTTCGAATCCTGCCACCCCAGTTCGTTAAATTTACATTATTTAAAATTTTAGATAGACTAATGTTACAATTATTTCTTAGTACTTAATAAGGATAGATTTATGGAAGCTACTATTCAATTTATAAAAGGACTTGATGAAAAAGTTTTACCAGATGTACGTTTAACTCGTTCAAGAGATGGTAGTACTGGAACAGCTACGTTTAGATTTAAGAACCCAAATATCTTGGACAAGAGTACTGTGAAAGAAGGTGAAATTACAGGAATGTATTTGGTTGATCAAGAAGGTACTTTAGAAACACGTGATGTAAATGCTCGATTCGTTAATGGAAAACCAGAAGCAATTGAATCAGTTTATATTATGAAAAGTCCCGAAGCTTGGGATCGATTTATGCGATTTATGGAACGTTACGGAGAAAGTAACGGGTTAGTTTTTACCAAAGCAAGTTAATTAGAAAGGTTTTTGTCCCTCAAAACGAATTCTTAAAGATTTATGTCATTACAAATACCCGTTTCTTTTACCAGATTTGTTTAGACACAAAATATCTAATGAAGAGGCTTGATAATAGATTAACTGATCAAGAATTTATATACAAAAATGTTGAATTTTTAAATAAATTTTTTCAATTGAAATTCGAAATTCAACATCTCCAATTTCAAACTTCTTCAAAAATGACTTCATTTGAAAATTTTTGATCTTTTATTTTTAAGATAGGATTTGTTTTAATAAAATTTATGAATGTTTTATCCATGAAAATTTAATAATTAATATACAAAATAATTTTATTTTTAGTCTTATATAATGTACTTTAAAAATGATCCATCAGATGGATTATGTTAAATAATAGTCCCACCAAAAGACTCTTGATAGGACTCTAATACGTCTTTAAAGTCATCTTCAGACACCAAGACACTCTATTAGGGTAAAGGTACGATTTTGACGCTCTTCATCGTTTATCTGGGCCACGTAACCAGAAGTTGAATTCAATCTGCGAGGCCCGATAGTCTGTCTCATAGATTGAATGTCTTTGGTATCTTTCCATAATTGAGAAATATAACCAATACGAAAACTAGGGCCTGTAATGTCTGATTTTGATGGGAGAAGATTTGTGATTCGCAGGACCCTTTTTCAATCGATCAAGCGAAATCCAACCTTTATCAATATTATCTATATAAAATATTGACTTAGATTGTGTTCAGAAAGAATTCGAATTTATAAACTAGTTTCTTTTTTTTCGTTCCAACGTTGAAGTGTAACCGTGTTTGAACCATCTTCATTTTGTTGATACTTAATTGGTTGGAAACCAATTTTTTGACTTTCCCCAATAATCACTTCACCAGCATATTGTTTAGCAATATTATTAACAAAGCCTGTAATAGAATCGCGTTGTTCCCAAAAACTTGTATCAGTAACTAATTCATACTCTTGACCATTCCAACAGAATTCAACATCGTATCCGTTTTGTTGGCTAATTTTAAGATTAATATCAATGTCATGTGATTTCGAGTTGTGAACATTTGTAATTTTTTTTTGACGTGTATGAGCGATATCTAATTTATTTAAAGCCTTTTCTAAATAAAATAAGTTTTGAAAGTGAGTTTCAATATTTGTAAAATGTGACATATGGATTTATATTATTTAATTTTTTCTTGATCTTATCTATTATTATAATTTGTCGAATACATTTTTTACGTCTATTTTTAGTTTTAATGCCTAAATTTTTTTACTAAAAACGTTAAATCTAACGTTTTTAGTAAAAAAATTTAGGCATTAGTCTCAACTATTTTCGCTTTTCTTAAAAGATCGCAAACCGTTTGTGTAGGCTTAACACCATAACTTAACCACTTTGTAATTTTCTCAACATCAAAATAGGACTGTTTTGTAATTGGGTTATAATAACCTACTTGATCAACTGGACGTCCATCCCTTCTAGTTGTATTTTCCATAATCACTAAACGATACGAAGGTTGTCTTTTACGACCAACTTTTTTTAATCTTAATTTTAACATAATTATCTTTATATTCAAAAAATAGAGATTCAATTTTACTTTTTCACTATAAATCTTGGAAAGACACAAGAATTTTAACGATATAATCTTCAATTAAAGAGTATTAGCACAGTAAATTATAAAGTTTTATTAATATAATTTTTATCGTCTTGAATAATACTCAATAACTAATAATTCATCCAAATTAAGTAGTAATTCATTCCTATCACAATAATTCGTAATAGTTGCCTCCATTTTTGATTTGTCAAAATTAAGATGACTCGGTAAATCAACTAACGTCGAACTTTGAAGATTACGCTCAATTAAATTTTTTGAGTTTGTCTTTGGTTTAACTCCAATAATATCGTTAATACGACATTGGAAACTTGCTATACTCACGACATTATTGTTCACTGTAATGTGACCATGATTAACTAATTGACGTGCACCAGCAATTGTTGAAGCGAAACCTAAATTAAAACAAAGTGTGTCTAATCGCATTTCAAGTAACTGTAACAGAATTAAACCAGTAACGCCTTTTTGTCTTCGAGCTTCTTTTATATAGCGATATAATTGACTTTCCGTCACACCATAATTGAACTTTAATTTTTGTTTTTCTTCTAGACGTAAACCATATTCAGTTGGTTTCTTACTATTTCCATCTCCATCACCCTTTCCATGTTGTCCAGGGCGACCAGATTTTTTGGATTGTTTTTGCGTTAACCCAGGTAATGTACCCAGTCGTCTTGTAATTCGTAATTTAGGTCCACGGTAGCGTGACATAAAATATGATTATTTATTTTTTTATAGTTGATTTTTTCTTGATCTTAACTGAAAACAATTAAACTAGGGCGAGTGACCGGACTTGAACCGGCGAATGGCGGAATCACAACCCACTGCCTTAACCACTTGGCTACACCCGCCAAATTGTTTACATTGTCACTTTATCACGTTATATTCTTTTAAGTCTAGTTTATTTAACAAAAACATTTTTAAGTCATTATTAACAAAAAACATAATATGAGTAAAATTAAAACTTTTTTTTTAAACGGTCAAGAGTATTATACTTATAGTACTATTAGCTTATTAGATTTGTTAAATTATTTTAATTACAATTCATCTTTACTAGTTCTAGAATATAATAATTTTGTTTGTAATAAAAAGAATTGGAATAGAATTTTCATTAGTGAAAATGACAAAATAGAGATCGTTACAATTGTTGGGGGAGGATAATTCTATACTCTGTTATAGAAATTATCCTATATCTTCTATTGATTTTAAATTAATGCATTTTTCATTATTTTAAATAGTAATGAAAAGTTTGTCGATTTAAAACAATGACTAAAACTTAGTAATAACATAAACATTTAAGCGGAATTATTAAAAATTGACTTCAAATAAACAACATTTTGAAATGAATTAGGATGATAAATTATTTTATATTTTAGTTTAATCACTCAAACCTGCCCATTTTGGGATGAGTTTTAGCTAACGGCAAATCAGTCAGAATTACGACTTACTTACAAAAAGAGTTACATATTTGACCCTTATGTTATGCCCAAAAACACCCTGGAGACTTTTATTTTAAAAATAGAAAAATGACTTATAACTATAACAAAGTTTGACATTTAGAATCGGTAAGACGTTTCCTGGATTTGAAAAAACATGGCAAAGATCTACATACAGAAAATCGAGATGAGGGTTTAGCATTACTTCATCACCAATCTGAGTTACAAGACTATATTTTTTTGGAAAAGCAGGGAGCAATTTGTTTTATGTCTGAAAAACTATGTTTATGATTCCATTGATTTTGAGCACTTCAAAATTGCTTTCTCCCGATTATGGAGAGATAGCATGAAGGAAGACGCCACATTTCAAACAGATTTAAAACGGGTCAAAAACTTTCAGCACAATTCAAGATCAGATCGATTTTACAGTTTTATGACTGCTGTCTTCCGTCAATTTGAAGTTTTGGAAGATGAAGAGTGCAGCGGGCAAAAGGTTAAGAATTATGTTTGGGATATTCTTTAGGAGATCCAACCATATCTATAATCTAAAATTGTTTTAAATTCTAATAAAAAAAACCTGCTTAAGAGAAATCGAATAATTTTATTATTTGATTTTTTAGAATTTTTGTTGTATATTCAGTAAATATATTAAATATAACAAACTAAATTTAGAAAAACTATGGCTGTACCTAAAAAACGAACATCAAAATCAAAAAAAAATGCTCGTAAAAGTGTTTGGAAAAAGAAAGCCGACAAAGCGGCTCAAAAATCTTTATCTTTAGCTAAATCAGTGTTACAGGGTCAAAGTACAAGCTTTATATATAGTTTATATATCGATGAGTAAATCTTTAAATCTGCTTTTTCAGATTTAAAGATTTACTTTTAGCTTTCATAAGAATATAATTACTAAAAGCGGATGTGGCGAAATTGGTAGACGCGCTAGGTTTAGGTTCTAGTAACTTTTGTTTTGAGAGTTCGAGTCTCTCCATCCGCACTTTAATAAAATTAGACATCCTATAAATACTGTAAACTAAAAAATGACGCTTCCCTTTACTTTACAACAATTACGTATCCTAAAAGCTATCGCATCAGAAAAAAGTTTCACACGCGCAGCTGAAATATTATTTGTCTCGCAGCCATCATTGAGTAAACAAATAAAAACGTTGGAAAATCGTTTAAAAATATCGTTAATAAATCGCGAGAATAATATTATCTCATTGACAGAAGCAGGAAAACTATTCCTACAGTATTCAGAAAGAATTCTAGCTTTATGTGAAGAAAGTTGCAGAGCTTTAAATGATTTAAAAACCGGTGAAAGAGGTCATTTAATAGTTGGAGCCAGCCAAACAATAGGAACTTATTTGATGCCTCGAGTTTTAGCATTATTCGCTCAAAATCATCCGCAAATAAATATTAAAGTAAATGTTGACTCAACAAGAATAATTGCAAAAAATATCGTTGATGGAGAAATTGACATTGCTGTCGTTGGGGGAAATATTCCTGACGAACTACAAAAAAATCTAGAAATCGAGAATTTTGTTAATGATGAATTAATATTAATTATTCCAAAATCGCATCCATTTGCTCTCAAGAAAAAAATTAATAAAGAAGATTTATACCATTTAAACTTTATAACTCTGAATTCGAATTCGACAATTAGAAAATTAATTGATAATATTTTAGCTCAAAATAAGATTAGAACAAAACAGCTTCATATTATTATGCAATTAAATTCAATTGAAGCCATAAAAACTGCTGTTAGTCTAGGATTAGGAGCTGCTTTTATTTCATCTTCGGCTATTGAAAAAGAAATTGAGTTGGAGACAATTGAAATTGTAACAATTGAAAATATTAAAATAACTCGAACATTATCAATTATAACTAATCCTGAATGTTATCGTTCAAAAGCTGTGGATTTTTTTTATAATGAATTATGGACTTTAAAAAATATAAGTTCTTAGTAAAATAATACAGTTCTAAAGACATTGACTAGATTCCAAAAAGCTTTTATTATATTTTAGTGTAAAGATAACATTTTAAAAATTATGAAATACGCAATTGTTGAAATTAGTGGTAGACAATTCTGGATTGAAACTGGAAAATACTACGACTTTAATCGAATTCCAACAGAACTTGGAAAAGAAATTACTTTAAATCGAGTTTTATTAGTAAACAATGAAGGTGAAATTTTAATTGGTAAGCCTTACTTAGAAAGTGTAAAAATTAAGGGAAAGATTCTAGAACATTTACGTGGTCAGAAGAAAATCGTTTATAAAATGCGACCAAAAAAGAAAACACGAAAAAAACAAGGACATCGTCAAGAATTAACCAGAGTTCTTATTGAAGATATCACTATTAATTAAAAATTCAGGAATAAATACAAATGGCTCATAAAAAAGGTGCGGGTAGTACAAAAAATGGTCGTGATTCAAACGCAAAACGACTTGGTGTAAAAAGATTTGGTGGTCAAACAGTTAAAGCTGGAAATATTTTAGTTCGCCAAAGAGGGATGAAATTTCAACCTGGTATTAATGTAGGATGTGGAAAAGATTTTACGTTATTTGCATTAACGGATGGAACAGTAAAGTTTGATTACAAAGATGCTAGACGAAAAAGGGTAAATATTATTGTTTAATATAAATTTTAAAATGTTAAAAAATCCATTTAAGAAAACGTCAATTGCAGACAAATATAAAAAGTTAGTGAGTGAGATTAATGACTTAGAAAGTCATGTCAAAACTTTAACGGATAGTGAATTACGTAATAAAACAAATCAGTTAAAAAAACGATATCAAGAAGAACAAAATTTAAATGCTTTAATTGCTGAATCATTTGCTGTTACTAGGGAAGCAAGCTCACGAACTTTGGGCTTGCGTCATTTCGATGTCCAATTAATTGGTGGACTAGTTTTAAATAGTGGGAAAATTGCTGAAATGCGAACTGGCGAAGGAAAAACGTTAGTAGCCACACTTCCTGCTTATTTAAATGCGTTGACAACAAAAGGTGTTCATATTGTTACAGTAAATGAATATTTAGCAAATCGAGATCAAACTTCAATGGGTCAAATTTATCGTTTTTTAGGATTAAATACTGGATTAATCCAAGAAAAAATGATGACTTCTGAACGACGACAAAATTATGACGCTGATATAACTTATGTAACAAATAATGAATTGGGTTTTGATTATCTACGAGATAATATGGCATTAAACATCCGAGATGTTGTTTTAAGACCGTTTAATTACTGTATTGTAGATGAAGTTGATTCTGTCTTAATAGACGAAGCTCAAACACCATTAATTATCGCAAATTCTGTTAAAACGTCTATTGATAAATATATCATCGCTTCGGAAATAACAGATTATCTAGAAGTTAATACTCATTTCGAAATTGATGAAAAGAATAAAAACGTTATTTTGACAAATCAAGGTGCTTTACAAATTGAAGAAATTTTAGGTATCCAAGATTTATATAATCCACGTGATCCTTGGATTCCATATATAATTAATGCAATTAGAGCCTCTTCTTTATTTTTCCGAGATGTCCATTATATTCTTCAAAATAATCAAATTGTTATAGTTGATGAATTTACTGGCCGAATGATGCCGGATCGACGCTGGAGTGATGGTCTTCATCAAGCTGTTGAAGCTAAAGAAGGTGTTCCAATTCGTCAAACAACTGAAACAACAGCTTCTATTACCTATCAAAACTTCTTCTTAGTATATCCGAAATTAGCAGGTATGACTGGAACCGCAAAAACTGCTGAAGTTGAATTTGATAAAATTTACAATTTACCAGTAGAAGAAATTCCGACAGCCCGTCCAAATCTTCGACGTGATTTACCTGATCGTATTTATAAGGATGAATTTTCAAAGTGGAATGCGATTGCCAAAGAATGTAAATCTATTTCTAAAGTTGAACAGCCAATTTTAATTGGAACAACAACTGTTGAGAAGTCAGAAATGTTAGGACAATTATTAAATGAATATCAATTGCCCTATCAAGTTTTAAATGCAAAACCAGAAAATGTTAGAAGAGAGTCTGAAATCGTGGCTCAAGCTGGCAAAAAAGGTAGTATTACAATTGCTACAAATATGGCGGGACGTGGAACTGATATTATTTTAGGTGGAAATATTCAATTCAAAGTCCGAAAAGATTTATATAATACCTTAGTCTCGTATAAATACCAAAAAAAACTAAATAAAGTTAATGGTATTTTCCCTTCTTCGAAGAAATTTAAAGGTATTTCTCAAAGATTCTTAAGCGTTTTAAACTCTTTAATTAATGATGATAAATTTCTAAATTTATCTGATGTTGAAGTTTTAAAGATTTTAAATGAGAGTGAATTAATTCGAGTTCCGAAAATTAGCTATCAATGTTCAATGAAATTTTTAATAAACGAACTAATAGACTTTGAGAAAAAAACTCAAAAACTTGAAAATGTCATTGTTAAAAACTTAGGTGGTTTATACATAATAGGTACAGAACGAAATGATTCGCGTCGGATTGATAACCAATTACGTGGAAGATGTGCCAGACAAGGTGATCCTGGAACATCACGATTCTTTTTAAGTATTGAAGATAAATTAATTCGTTTATTCGGTGATTCAAAACTCGAAAATGTTTTAAAGAGTCAACTCTTAGATGATTTACCATTAGAGTCAAATTTAGTTACCAAAATTTTAGATTCAGCTCAAAAACGAATTGAAGAGCGGAATTACGAACTAAGAAAGAATTTATTTGATTACGATGATATATTAAATAAACAACGAAATGTTGTTTATTATGAACGCCGAAAGATATTAGAAAGTGAATCAGTTCGTGCAAAAATTCTGGCGTACGGAGAACAAGTTATTTCTGAGATTATAGAGGAATTAAGACGAAAAAAATTTATTACGAATCAAATTATTTTCCGTCTTGAAAATTTATTAGGAACAAATCTATTATTAAATTTAGAATCTAAATTTAATATCGATTTCAATAATTTTGATCCTCTAGAATTACAAACGTATTTATTCCAAGAATTTTGGTTATCATACGAGTCAAAAGTAGTTGAATTAGAAATTCAGCATCTTGGTTTAATTCGAGAATTTGAACGAACTCTTATTTTGATCTATATGGATCGTGAATGGAAAGAACATTTACAAAAAATGTCATTATTGCGAGATGCGGTCGGGTGGAGAAAATACGGTCAAAGAGATCCCTTATTTGAGTATAAGGACGAGGCGTATAATTTATTTAAATGTCGAGGTTTAGTAACAAGACATTTAGTGATTTATGAAATTTTACGTTCATCAATATTATAAAATCTAAATTAATTTATATTAAAAAATTATAATCTCATTATGTCAAAACGCACATTATCAAATAAAGGTCGTTATTCTGTTTTAAAATTATCGGGTTTTAGAGCTCGTATGGCTACTGCGCAAGGTCGTAAAACTATTAAAGCTCGTCGTAAAAAAGGACGTAAAAAATTAGCCGTTAATAGCTAATTTTTAAAGTTATTAGAGTCAATTTTAAAAACTGACTTTAATAATAAATAATTTTTTATTTATTATGACTATAATATTAATCTAAGAAACTGACTCTTTGGTTAACTATTTTATGAAGTTTAATGATGAATTAATGCTTTTATTGAAAGCTCGGTATCCGATTATTTACATAAATACAATTGAAGAAGATCGCGTTGAATATGTTATTCGGAAGCACATAAAAGCAAATTTAAATCGTAGTATTTACAGTTGGGATTTTGTTGACGGTTATACGAATAATCCAAATAATGAAGGGTTTGCAAAACGAAATCCATTACAGGCTCTAGAACTTATTGAACGATTAACTTCTGAAACACCTGCTTTATTTTTGTTAAAAGATTTTAATAGATTCTTAACAGATATCTCAATCTCACGAAAGTTAAAAAATGTTAGCCGAATTTTAAAACTTCAACCAAAAACTATAATTATTATTGGATCAGAATTCCAAATACCAAAAGAATTGCAAGATTTAATAACAGTTTTACAATTTAACTTACCACTTGAAACTGAAATTACTCAAGAGTTGACACGTCTAATTACGTCGTTGAATCTTAAAATTGATCAACAACTTTTTGAAAGTCTAACTCGAGCGTGTCAAGGTTTATCACTTGAGCGTATTAGACGAGTTTTATCCAAAATTATTGCGACTCACAAAACAATCGATGAAAAAAGTATTTCGATTTTATTAAGTGAGAAAAAACAAATTATAAGTCAAACTGAGATTTTAGAATACTGGTCCGTTAACGAAAAAATTAATAATATTGGAGGTGTTGATAACTTAAAAGAATGGTTAAAAAAACGAAAGACATCTTTTGGAATTAAAGCGTCAAATTATGGCTTGCCAACACCTCGAGGTTTATTATTAGTTGGAATTCAAGGAACCGGTAAATCTTTAACAGCTAAAGCAATCGCAACGGAATGGCAACTTCCTCTACTAAAATTAGATGTTGGAAAACTTTTTGGAGGAATTGTAGGGGAGTCAGAATCCCGTCTTCGTCAAATGATTGACGTAGCTGAAACATTATCACCTTGTATACTTTGGATTGATGAAATTGATAAAGCATTTAGTAGTAATGATAGTAAAGGAGATAGTGGTACTAGTAATCGAGTTTTAGCGACGTTTATTAGTTGGCTTTCAGAAAAAACAAAACCAGTTTTTGTTGTTGCTACAGCAAATAATGTTGATCTTTTACCATTAGAAATTATTCGAAAAGGGCGATTTGACGAAATTTTCTTCTTAGATTTACCAGAAGTAAATGAACGTGAACAAATTTTTAAAATTCATATTCAAGAATTCCGACCAAATAGTTGGAAATTATTTGATTATATAAAATTAGCACAATTATCTGATTCATTTTCTGGGGCTGAGATACGTCAAAGTATTATTGAAGCTATGTATCATGCCTTTGATCAAGAACGTGAATTCACAACAGATGATATTTGTTTAGCATTAAAAGAATTAATTCCATTAGCGCAATTAGAAAACAATCAAAC